GGCATGAGTGATCAAATGGAATAAAGCAGCCCTATAAGAACCTATACCCAGAGCTAATATAATATAACCCAATTGAGACATGGTAGAATAAGCTAAACTTCTTTTAATATCTCTTTGAGCAAGAGCCAAAGTAGCTCCTAATAATACTGTTATTACACCTATTAAGGAAATAAGATTCATTATGTAAGGTATGACTATGAAAAGAGGAAGAAGGCGAGCTACAAGAAAAATTCCTGCTGCTACCATAGTAGCAGCATGTATAAGAGCCGAAATGGGAGTGGGTCCTTCCATAGCATCAGGTAACCATATGTGAAGGGGAAATTGTGCAGATTTAGCAACTGCGCCGAGGAATAAAAAAGAAGCACAAAGAGTAATAAATAAAGAATTTACTCCATTATTATGAATTAATTTAGTAACTATTTCGAACAAATCTCGAAATTCTAAACTACCCGTTATCCAATAAAATCCTAAAATTCCTAATAATAAACCAAAATCCCCTATACGATTGGTTACAAAAGCTTTTTGACAAGCACTTGCTGCAATTGGTCGTGTGAACCAAAAACCTATTAATAAATAGGAACACATTCCTACAAGTTCCCAAAAAATATAAATTTGTATTAAATTAGAACTAGTAACTAATCCCAACATAGAAGTATTGAAAAAACTCATATAAGCAAAAAATCTCAAATATCCTCGATCATGAGACATATAATTATCACTATAAATAAGAACCATGATTCCAACAGTAGTAATTAATATTGGCATAATAGAAGTAAGCGGATCAATCAAGTGTCCGAACTCTAAAGAAAAATCATTATTGACAGTCCAAGACCATAGATATTGATAGATAAAATTTCCGTTTATTTGCTGAATAGAAAGATTAACAGAAAATACCATAGCTATAGTTAGCATCAAAACACTCGGGAAAGCCCACATACGTCGAATATTTTTTGTTGCTGCAGGAATAAGTAGAAGTCCAAATCCTATTAACATAGTAATAGGAAATGGAAGAAAGGATATTATCCATGCATATTTATATGTATGTTCCATAAAAAACACAAATTTTCGTTTTTTTCTTATAATTGTTTCCGATTCACCAATTTTTATTGCTTTTGAAGAAAACAATAAAAAAATGAAAAAAAAAAAGATATGAAACCTTTATTTCAAAAATTTGAAAAAGTTATAAATTGTTGCTTAAATGCTTTGTCCAAATAGCTCGATATAGAGTCATTTTTTAGTTATTAATTTTTTAACTAAAATATTCATTTTTGAAGTAGAAAAATATTTTTTTATAAAAAAAGAGAAGGAGAATATGATATTAAAAAAATTTTGCCACTAGACTAGAATTGTATTCTAGTAATATATAACCATATCATATACTATAGTAAGCAAAGAAAAAGTAAGAAAAGTAAGCAAAAATAACTATACCAATATCAGTAGAATATGGATATGGATATATAGTTTGCATCAATAAATCAACTAATTCTTCTAGTAATTTTTTTTTTAATTACCTAATTTCTATTTTTTATGAAATTGATTGATTGGATTTCAATCCAATAAGATAAGAAAATATCAGAAATCTTATAAAAATCCTTACTTCTTATATTCTAGAACTGAATAAAAAAAAAACGTAAAATGAAAGTTCCTTTTCTTAGCTAACGGAATGTCTTGTTTAACATATTAACTACTAGAAAATTCCTTTTAAAATTTTTCTTTCTTTTCTTCTATTTTTTCCTAGTTTATCATATATGTAACACACATGTATATATAAACAATATATTTGTATTATTAAAAAAAAAAGATTATCGACGAAATTAAATATAATATAAAAAATGGCTAAAACTAAAAAAAAAAGAACAATACATATTGATCAATACATGTCTTTCACATACAACAATAAAAAGGAAGAACTCTTTTTTTTATGGCAGTTCCAAAAAAACGTACTTCTATATCAAAAAAACGTATTCGTAGAAATATTTGGAAGAAAAAGGGAAATTTAGTTGCACTAAAAGCCTTTTCTTTAGCAAAGTCAGTTTCTACGGGAAATTCAAAAAGTTTTTTTGTTCGGCAAACAAATAAGAAAATCTTGGAATAATTTGAATTCCGTGATTTAAAGAACTTTTCTATATATAGAATATGAAAATTTTTCATTAACTTATGTATTTATTTACCTCCTCAAGATTAGTTAGAACTAGCAGACAGATAAGTTAATATTCGACATAAAATAGCTGCTAGTTTGGTTCTAAGTATTATTTTATTTCTTTTCCTAATGGAAAAGAAATAAAATGTAATTATAATGAATATTAAAACTGTTTTATTATATGTCTATCTCAAGATCAAATGAAATTTTTTTTGTTTACTAAGTATTATTCTATATTTAAATTATGTACATAACAAACAACAAATATTAATACACTAATACACTAAATACATTAAAAAGTAGACTAAAAACAAGATTTTTAGAAAACGAGTCTTTTAATTTCTAATTTCGTTTATTAAATTTAGTAATTATATCTTGATATGTATAAAATCATCCTATTTATTTAATTTATATTTATTTTTTGATAAAAAAGATCTTTCTAAGTTTTCTAAGTCTAAGTTTTCTAAGTGTTATTAAAAATGAAAAGAATACTTTAGTTTAAACAAAAGAGTTTAAAAGAACCCTTATTCATCCATTTCCTAAAGGATAACTATATCGGATTCTAGAATCTACATCTAGACGATTCAACATGAATTGACTATTATTATTTCAAGTAAGCCGCTATGGTGAAATTGGTAGACACGCTGCTCTTAGGAAGCAGTGCTAGAGCATCTCGGTTCGAGTCCGAGTAGCGGCATACTCTAAAAGAGATAGAATGGATCTTATAATGTATTTAATTCCCTATTTCAATTCTGTAATGAGACCCTTTTTATGTATGATATTTGCGACTTTAGAACATATATTAACTCATCTCTCTTTTTCGATCGTTTCAATTGTGATTGCGATTCATTTGATGATTCTATCAGTTCACGAAATCATCGGATTACGCCATTCGTCGGAAAAAGGAATGTTAGCTACTTTTTTTTCTCTAACAGGATTATTAGTTATTCGTTGGATTTCTTCGAGACATTTTCCATTAAGTAATTTATACGAGTCATTGATCTTCCTTTCGTGGAGTTTTTCCATTATTCATATGGTTTCCAAGCTATGGAATAATAAAAATGATTTAAGCACAATAACCGCGCCAAGTGCCATTTTTACTCAAGGTTTCGCTACATCTGGTCTTTCAAGTAAAATGCATCAATCAGCAATATTAGTACCTGCTCTACAATCTCAGTGGTTAATGATGCATGTAAGTATGATGTTATTGAGCTATGCGGCTCTTTTATGTGGTTCGTTATTATCAGTCGCTTTTTTAGTCATTACATTTCGAAAAAACATCGATATTTTTTTTAGAAGCAAAAATTTATTAATATTAATTAAGTCATTTTTCTTTGGGAAGATTGAATACTTGAACGAAAAAAGAAGTGTTGTTAAAAGCACTTCTTTTCTTTCATTTCCAAATTATTATAAATATCAATTAATTCAGCGTTTGGATTATTGGAGTTATCGTGTTATTAGTTTAGGGTTTATCTTTTTAACCATAGGTATTCTTTCTGGAGCAGTATGGGCTAACGAAGCATGGGGGTCTTATTGGAATTGGGACCCCAAGGAAACTTGGGCATTTATTACTTGGACCATATTCGCGATTTATTCACATACTAGAACAAATCAAAGTTTGCACGGTACGAATTCGGCACTTGTAGCTTCTATAGGATTTCTTATAATTTGGATATGCTATTTTGGGATCAATCTATTAGGAATAGGTCTACATAGTTATGGTTCATTCACATAAAATCTAATTAAATTGTAGAAATTCCATGCGGAATAAGTAAGACATATATAACGAAAATTTGTGTGAGTTTTTAAGAACTGTTTGAATCTTAATTCAAACAGTTCTTAAAAACTTGGGATACATCTTTCTAATTCACTTTATTATTTTTTTTTTTCGTTGTACAGCGAATAGTTTCAAAAATATTATAATTTTCAATTATAAGACTTTCTATCTCATTAAGAAAAAAAAAACTATCTATGAAAATAATTAGATAGGATAGCTTGTATCTTGTCAACTGATAAAGAAAGAACGAAATCGGGATAAATACCAATTCCTATTACGGGTAAAAGGATACAGATTGAAACAAATAGTTCTCGTGGTCCAGAATCCACGAGATTTGAGTTTAGAACATTGAAAAAATTGTATCCATAGAACATTTGTCGTAACATAGATAACAAATAAATAGGAGTTAATATCATTCCAATTGCCATTACAAGGGTAATTAATATTTTTGGCATTAAAAGATATTTTGGACTGGTAATTAGTCCAAAAAACACTACTAATTCCGCAACAAAACCACTCATTCCCGGCAATGCAAGAGAAGCCATCGAGAAACTACTAAACATGGTAAATATTTTTGGCATTGGAATGGATATTCCCCCCATTTCGTCGAGATAAACAAGACGTATTCTATCACAACTCATTCCTACCAAGAAAAAAAGTGCAGCGCCAATAAATCCATGAGAGAGTATTTGTAAAATGGCTCCGTTGAGTCCCATGTCGGTTATAGAACTAATTCCTATAATTGTGAAACCCATGTGTGATACAGAAGAATAGGCTATTCTTTTTTTTTGATTGCGTTGACCAAGCGAGGTTGAAGCTGCATAAATTATTTGGATTGCCCCCACTATCACTAACCAGGGAGAAAATATAGAGTGAGCATGTGGTAATAATTCCATATTGATACGAATTAATCCATATGCTCCCATTTTTAATAAGATTCCCGCTAGAAGCATACATGTACTGTAATGTGCTTCTCCATGGGTATCTGGTAACCATGTATGTAGGGGTATAATCGGTGATTTGACAGCATAAGCAATAAGGAAGCCCAAATAGAATATTATTTCTAATGTCACAGGATATGACTGATTAGCTAATCTGTCAAAATCCAATGTCGGTTCATTGGAACCATATAAACCCATACTTAGAACTCCTATTAAGAGAAAAATGGAACCCCCCGCAGTGTACAAAATAAACTTTGTAGCCGAGTACAAACGTTTCTTTCCTCCCCACATAGATAAAAGTAAGTAAACAGGAATTAATTCTAACTCCCACATGATAAAAAAAAGTAAAAGATCTCTAGAAGAAAATAATCCTATTTGACCACTGTACATTGCTAACATCAGGAAATAGAACAATCGCGAATTTCGAGTAACAGGCCAAGCTGCTAAAGTAGCTAAAGTAGTGATAAATCCTGTTAGTAAAATAGGTCCTATGGAAAGTCCGTCGATTCCCAGTCTCCAGTGAAAATTGAAAACATTTATCCATTTAGCATCCTCTTCTAATTGAATTAATGGATCGTCCAATTGGAAATGATAACAGAAGACATAGGTTGTTATAAGGAGTTCTAACAAACAAATACATATAGTATACCATCTAAATATCTTATTCCCTTTATGAGGGAGAAATAAAATTGAGGAACCCGCGAATATTGGCAAAACTACAAGTATTGTTAACCAAGGGAAATAACTCGTGATAAAGACAAGATGCGTTTTGACCAAAAAGCCCGTGCTCAAGAAAATATATTCTTTTGAGCACGGGCTTTTATCGGTAAAAAGGAATCAAATGATTCAAGTGGAATTTATTATAACGTATCAATAAGATAGACCCATGCTGCGAGTTGTTTCATGCCATAAATAAACACGGACACTCAAAAAATCTGTTGGACAGGCAGATTCACATCTTTTACAACCTACACAGTCTTCCGTTCTTGGCGCGGAAGCAATTTGCTTAGCTTTACATCCGTCCCAAGGTATCATTTCCAATACATCTGTGGGGCAGGCTCGTACACATTGAGTGCACCCTATACATGTATCATAAATTTTTACTGAATGTGACATTGGGTCTATAAATTCCAGTTTTGAACATAAAAAATTTTCGATCTGGTAAAGTAAAAAAAAAATAATAATAATAATAAATTTATAATTATATAATTTATTATATATTTATATTTTCTTTATATATAGAAACCAGATGAATCAATGATTTATCAAAAAAAATCTTAAGAATCAAAATTTTTATAAATCTGTTCATCAGAAGGGACCAAGAGACTTTGATTTATCTTTCAACAACCATGATCATATGAGTCGCATGAATCACACGTGCAACTTCACGTTGACTAATGGATCGTCAATATTTCAATCTAAATATATATTGAAATATTACTATACATATTAGTATTATTTGTAAATAAATATGTAAAAGACATTGAAATGATATTTTATAGAAAGTTTTTTCTACAATTTCTATATATATATTCTTATATGTATTTATATTATAGTTATGGTTAATTTTTCAACAAACTTGATTGATTAATACGAGTTGATTTTCTGTTACGATAGATCGACGAAACAATAGCTAGCCCAATAGCAGCTTCCGCCGCTGCAATCGCTATAATAAAGATTGAGAAAATCTCGCCTTTTAATTGGCGACTATCAAATATATCAGAAAATAGTACGAGATTAATATTAACCGAATTTAGTATAAGTTCAAGACACATAAGTGCTCTAACCATGTTTCGACTTGTGATCAATCCATAGATACCGATTGCAAATAAATAGACACTCAAAAAAAGTACATGTTCGAACATCATTGACTAACTCCTGATCAACCTCGATTCGTTTCAATATGAACAAAAATTCAACCAAGTTGATTGACTAGAATCGAGCGATTACATAAAAAAGGGAATATTGACAGTAGATTAAACTAAAAATTTTTTTAATTCTAACTAAACTATTTATTATTGACGAGCCATAGTAATTGCGCCTATCAAAGAAACTAAAAGAATTATAGAAATTAGTTCAAACGGAAGATAAAAATCTGTTGATAAATGAATTCCAATTTGTTGAACGTTGTTTATAAAGTCTTGCTCTATAATCTGATTTGATCTTGTAGTCCAAATAATTCCGTACCATGACGTATCTGCGATAGTAGTAATTAGTGAAAAAAGAATACTTATACAAACTAGTGAAGTGACTCCATCTCCAATAGTCCAAAGATAGGAGTCGTTAGAATATTCTGAACCATTCACGAACATAACAGCAAATATGATTAAGACATTTATGGCTCCCACATAAATAAGAAGCTGGGCGGCAGCTACAAAAAAGGAGTTTGATGAAATATAGAATAAGGATATACAAACAAGAACCGATCCCAACGAAAAGGCGGAATAAATTGGATTAGTAAACAATACTACTCCTAGACCTCCTAATATAAGAAATGATCCCAGAAATACTACAAGTATATCATGTATTGGTCCAGGTAAATCCATTATGTATAAGAGAAAAATCAGTCAAAATGTTTCATGACCTTACTAAATAGTCCAGGAAAGAGAGGGGTGTTCCCCTTATTTTTTTTTCTTCTATATGATGAGTTTTTAATGCAATTAAATCTTAATATGGATGGATTACTGTGGATATAGATAAAGTTATTAAATATTAAAATTATCGGCCAATCTTTTCTTTTTTCTTTTAGAAATTCTAATTTTTTAATATTTTAAAATAATTAAGAAAACACATATTCACAGTTTAAATTAAAGAGTGATTCTCAATAATCAATAGTTAATAAGATAAGTTTATTAGGTTCTCATAAAAAAAAAGAAGACTTGTTTCTGTTTATCTTTATATAAAAAAATATTAGTAATCAGTAATCGTTCTTGAATCAAGGGGTTTATCTTTATCCATTTTGATTTGACTGGAATTCATAATTGTTTGAATTGTGTAATCTCCAATTACTGACATTGGTAACCGACCTAATGCAATTTGATTATAATTTAATTCGTGACGATCATAAGTTGAAAGTTCATATTCTTCAGTCATCGATAAACAGTTTGTTGGACAATACTCGACACAATTACCACAAAATATACAGACTCCAAAATCAATACTATAATTAAACAATTGTTTCTTTTTAATCTCTCTTTTAAACCTCCAATCAACAACGGGTAGATCTATGGGACATACACGAACACATACCTCACAAGCAATACATTTATCAAATTCAAAATGAATTCGACCGCGGAAACGTTCTGATGTGATCGATTTTTCATAAGGATATTGAATAGTTACAGGTAAACGATTTGTATGGGATAGGGTAATTATGAAACTTTGACCAATGTACCTTGCCGCCCGTATTGTTTGTTGACCAAAATTTATGAACCCGGTCACCATAGGGAACATATTGTAGATCTCCGTGAATAATTTGATGTTTCTTTCTCTTGTTTAAGATCAGTTATGAATGGAGAATATCGTTATCTTATTCTATTCTTTATAGGTAAATAAGTTGGGAAGAAGTTGTCAATAATAGATTACCCAGAGAAATAGGTAAAAGGAATTTCCATCCAAAATTTAAAAGTTGGTCCATTCTCAGTCTAGGTAAAGTCCATCTTGCTGTGATAGGAATGAACAAAAACAAATAAGCTTTAGCTAATGTAATAAATATACCAATTGTTATTCCAAAAACTCCTGTCATTTTATTTAATCCGAAAAATTCAGGAATAGATATATACGGAATAGAGAAATTCCACCCGCCTAAGTAAAGAACTGTTATAAATAATGAAGAAACTAATAAATTTAGGTAAGAAGCAAGGTAAAATAGAGCATATTTAATACCCGAATATTCTGTTTGATAACCTGCTACTAATTCCTCCTCTGCTTCTGGTAAATCAAAAGGTAATCTCTCACATTCTGCTAGGGAAGAAATTAGAAAAACAACAAACCCTATAGGCTGACGCCACAGATTCCACCCCCAAAAACCATATTTTGACTGTGACTCAACTATATCAACTGTACTTGAACTGTTAGATAATCATAGTCGATAATAACATTACTGTTCATATCGCTATTTCAAAACCGTACATGAGACCTCAGCTTCATACGGCTCCTCTATGGTCACAAATAAATGTAAGTACTTGTTTGGTATTATTGTAATTTTTAGATTCTAATTCTAATACCGGGAAGTCCAAAATTAGACCAACGAAATTCCGTCTGCTAGAATAAAAAAGCGCTTCCGAATTGATCTTTTCCATTAAAATTACAATTTCTCTTTATTCGGTAATAACTTAATCCTTAAATAAAATACTCGTTATATCAATAAATTAGGTTTTATCAATAACTCTAAAGAAAGAATTAGTTAGAAAGAATTGATCATTAATTCCAAATTTATGATTAAGAATTCCATGTATGTATATAGTAGATATGAATATTGAATGGGGAAAAGAAATAAATATCCTGTATCGTATTTTTTGATTTCATTTTTCCCATTCAATATTTTGCATTCTATTTCTTTTGCTCCTGTCCTATTCTTCTTTCTCAGAGGAGAGGAGGTACTCTGAAAAAAAAAATAAAGGATTAATTCGTTTTTTATAGTTATTTCTTTAATCAGTGAATAGGAGCATACTCGAGATCGGAATCGTGGAGAAGTACTACTTGGTCATTTCTACCAACTTAAAGTCCTCATTATGATTCGTTTTATCCAAAGCTTTATGTAAAAAAATCCTTTTTTTTATCTTAAATTATCTCCATTACTAATCTTTTGTGTACCTTGGTGTTCCTAACTGTCCACTGATTTTTTATTGATCTCCAGTATGGTAATAAATACAAGACAGTAGTAGAAACCCCATACGGGTGATCTTTTGTACCCGCTTCAAGATATGATATGATAATTGGTCAAAGAATCTTAACCTTGGGGTAAACAGTTTATACTGCTTATGTTTCTATTCTCGTACATAGGGAATGAGATTTAATCCTCTTACTGCAAATTTATAAGCAGTTTGCTTTTACTCATCTAACTATCTAGCTTAATTCATCAACCCTAATGATAATGATAAATAAAAAAGAAAATATCCATTGAATATAATATATTAAATTTCTTTATTCTATTTCTAGTTCTAGAAAAGAGGGAAAATAATAATGTTCTGCCGAATCACACGTAGAGATATTGATAACACACATAGAGTTAATGGTATTTCATAACTGATAGATTGAGCAGCAGCCCGTAGACCACCTGAAAAAGAATATTTATTATTCGACCCATATCCTGACATAAGAAGTCCAATAGGGGCAATACTTGAAATGGAGATCCATAAAAAAACGCCTATACTAAGATCGGCCAAAACAAGGTGATATCCAAAAGGAATTACTAAATAACTTAGTAGAACAGATATGACCGCTATAGACGGTCCCGCGCTGAACAAACGAATATCTCCTCTAGATGGGAGAAGATCTTCTTTAAAAACTAATTTGGTTCCATCTGCTATAGCCTGAAGAATTCCCAATGGACCGGCATATTCAGGCCCAATGCGTTGTTGTATTGCTGCAGATATTTCTCTTTCTAACCACACAATTACTAGTACCCCTATTGTTATTCCCAATATAAGGGTGAAAATAAGAACAAAGATCCATATTAGTCCATAGACTTCTTTTAAAGATTCCGATCTAGAAAAAGAATTTATAGCTTGTATTTCCGCTTCTGTCATATCAATTATCATTTCAACGATCAACTTCTCCCATAATGATATCTATACTACCTAATATCGTCATGATATCTGCCAATTTCATTCTTTTAACTAGTTGAGGGAGAATTTGCAAATTGATAAAACCGGGTGGACGAATTTTCCATCTCCAAGGGAAAACACTACTATCTCCTATCAAATAAATTCCTAATTCTCCTTTTGGGGCTTCTACTCTCACATAAAGTTCTTGCTTCGACAATTCAAAATTGGGCGAAAGTTTTTTAGTAATAAATCTATATTCAAAATTATTCCATTCGGAATTTTTTGCTTTATCAAAACGTCGGACTTCTAAATTCTCATAAGGTCCTCCAGGAATTCCTTCTAGAGCCTGTTGAATAATTTTTATAGATTCCTTCATTTCACCGATTCGTACTAAATAACGAGCTAGTGAATCTCCTTCTTTTTGCCATTGGACTTCCCAATCAAATTTATTGTAACACTCATAACTATCAACTTTACGAAGATCCCATTGGATTCCAGAAGCCCGTAACATTGGTCCTGATAAACCCCAATTTATTGCCTCCTCTCCACCAATAATGCCCACTCCTTCAACGCGTTCCAAAAAAATAGGATTACGCGTAATAAGTTTTTGATATTCAACAATTCCTGTTAAAGAATAATCGCAAAAATCCAAACATTTCTCTATCCAGCCATAAGGTAAATCGGTAGCAACCCCCCCAATACGGAAATAATTATGCATCATTCGCATACCTGTAGCGGCTTCGAATAGATCATATAACAATTCCCTTTCTCTGAAAATATAGAAAAAGGGAGTCTGTGCACCGATATCTGCCATAAAAGGTCCAAGCCATAATAAATGAGAAGCTATACGACTCAGTTCTAGCATAATTATTCTAATGTAACTGGCTCTTTTAGGTACTTGAATGCTTTCTAATCGTTCTGGTGCATTTACTGTTATTGCTTCTGTGAACATAGTGGCTAAATAATCCCACCGTGTTACATAAGGCAAATATTGTATAATTGTTCGATTTTCCGCTATTTTTTCCATCCCTCTATGTAAATAACCCAATATAGGTTCACAATCAATAACATCTTCACCATCGAGAGTAACAATTAGTCGAAGAACACCATGCATTGATGGGTGGTGAGGACCCATATTCACTATCATGAGATCCTTTCTTGTAGCTGGTACAGTCATAACTTTTCTTCCTTAATTCAATTCAGTATTCCATGAATTTAGCAAAATGAAGTTGATCAAAATGCAAAATTAAATAACTAAAGAAAAAATTCAAACCAATCTTAAACTTAAAATTAACGAGTTTTTGACTCCCGAATACCCAACTGGTTAATCAATTTCTTATAACGTACTCGATTTTTCTTTGACAAATAATCCAACAGCCGTTGACGTTTTCCCAGAATTTTTCGTAGACCTCTTTGTGATAAAAAATCTTTTTTATGTAATTTTAAATGTGAAGTAAGTCTTTGTATCTTATCAGTGAAACTAAATACTTGAAATTCAACAGATCCACAGTTTTTTTCTTTTTCTTGTCGAATAGCCGAGATGAATGAATTTTTGACCATAAAAACAAAATTTTCTTTTTTTTCTTTTACGCGAATTTTACCGATCAGGAAAAATAAAAATATTTATTATACGTGTTATTTGCAGTTATTTGAATTTAGTACAAAAAAATTTCTCATTTCTTCATATAGAATTTTTTCTATCCAAATCAAATTTTCAATTTGATTTGGATAGAAAGGAACGATCCATTTTTTTTTTTCAAGATTTTCCTATTCAGGAAAGAAAATGTTTTTTCGATAAAGAAAAATAGATATAAGATATAGAGGAAATATACTATGTTATATTTATATTTATTATATACTATTAATATAATTTAAAGAATTTAAAGAATTCTGAATCGTGGATACATATGTATTCTTGATATACTGAAATTACTGCCATTATTGGTATCAAACCAATAACGATTCATACAAGCTAAATCTTCTAATCGATAATTGGGCCAAAGAAAAAATTTGAATTTAATGAATTTCTTTGTATATGTATTAAGATGTTTTTCCTTGTTCAAAAATTGTCCACAGTTGTTTATGTTGTTTTGATTACAGAATATTGGATTTCTACCCATAATATTCCAATTCTCAGAATTAAAACAAATGAAAATTCTCAATTCTCTACGACGTCTGTGGGATAGAATATTTTCAGGAACAAGGAAATCATAATAATTTTTGTTGTTTTTAGTCATAAGTATATTGCTGTGTTGTGCAACAGATTCATGAAATTTTTTTTTATCAACATATTCTTTTTTTATTATGTATTTTCCATCAGTTTGGCGTTTAGTCTTATCAACCAATGAAATACCTATGGTTTGATATATAATATCTTTTCCATCCCTTTTCATAGATAGACGAATTGGTTCGACAATAAATATGCCTCTTTTTACCAATTCTGTAAGAGTTAGATCTTTCTGAATCAACATTACATCTAGATGCATCTCTCCTCTTTGAATTGAAGATATAGCTATTTCCTTTGGATCTATCAGTCTAAGTAGAAGACAATATACCTTTATATTATTGATCATTCTTTGATTCAAGAGATCATCCCATCTTAATTGAAAAAGAAAATATTTTTTCAAGAAGAAATTGAGTTCTGCTTCTTTCTTGCTCTTAGATTGTTTTTTTTTTCTACTTTTTTTAATGTCTGTTCTTGTATAATCTGTCTCAACATCTTTTTCATTTTGTTTTCGTAAATCTAATACAAGATTTCCTTGACCTTGTTGTTCATTTTTTTTTTTTACATTGATCTTTTTACTTTTACTAATATTTTCATAGAAATGAAAATTAAAAATAAGTAATTTGGTAGGTATGATCCACGGTTTTATTTTATACGCATTAAAAAGTAGTAATAATTCTGGGAAAAACCAAGGTTCTAGATTTGATATGCTACGATAGAATTTTTCTTGATTCATTCCCATCCAATCAAAAAAGGATTTTTTTTTAAATTTTTGATAATTTAGATTTTTAGTATTTTTATGAATCTTGGTGTTGATAGGCGTATTAGCCCGGGTCTCAATATCAATATTATTTCTAATACAGAAATCGGGAATTTTATAATTTAAAAATAGTCTATCCATATTTTTGTCCGTATCAATGAGAAATCTTTTTTCTAGATAATTATTAATAACTATCCTTATCAATCCATAAAAGGGTTCGGGTTTTAGTGTATTGAAATTAGATGAAATTTTTTTGTTTTCCACTTCTTGTAATTGTAACGTTGATTCATAAATATATGAGTTTTTATTATCCTCAAAATTTATATATTTATATGATAAAATATCATATCCGAAATGTTTTTTCAATTTGTCTTTTTGACTCATCAATGAATTTACTGCATAGTAATTTTCTTTCATGTAATGAATTAATTGGTCTTTTTCTTTTTTATATAAATCTGATTTCGTTGAGTCTTTTTTTTGAATTATACGACATTGGTTGGCCCTATTTTGCCATTTTTTTGGTACTAAATAAGACCACTTAGTCTGAGATAAATTATATTGATAATGACCCCTTAACCACATTTTCCATTTATTCATTCTATACTTATGTATTTTCTTATGCTTTGGTTTGAAACCAAATATTCCTTGTGTTGTACAATAATTCTTTATTATATCTGTAAGAAAAGGATAGGTGTTATGATATTGAAGTACAGATTTCAAAGCATATTTATTAAGTAATTGATTTTGCGAGAATTTGTAAAATATATATGCTTGAGACAAAGAAGATAAGTCCCAATAAATATTAGAATTTTTGTTGCTAATACTAAAATTAGTATTATAAAAAATATTATAAAACGACTTTTTTATAGTCGAAATAAAGTTCATTATTTTTTGATTTGTCTTTTCAATTCCTTCTTGATTTGTTTTATCATTATAAATGTATTTAGTTAAAATTTTGTCTGTTGATTTAAAACTTGGAATCTTAATGATACATAGTAATAGATTTATGTATATTTTTTCAATGAAAGATTTTATAAAATAATGCGATTTACGTATTAATCGGATATTTTTTCTTTTAAATATTTGCCAAATATCCTTCTGTAATTCCGCTCTTTTATCATCATAAGTTAGAACTATTTTTTTATTGTCTTTTGTGATTCCTTTTATTTGACTCCTAATTGTGATTGTCTTATTAGCAAGATCTTTCATTTTTGTTTCGATGAGTGAATAATTTTCATTTCCGCAATTCAGGAATTGAATTGCAATCGTCGATTCGCGACGAATCTTATTATTTATATTAGAATCTCTTCCATTTTTATTTTTAGTCGGTTCATATATTTTAACCCTACTCGATTTTAATATGGGTTTTACTTTTTCAAGTTCTTTCATTATTAGGTCCATAAATAGAATTATTTTGATGACCCATCTTGTTTTTTTTTTTGAAACTTTTAGAACCCCATTTCCTCTTTCTTTGAAAACTCTTATAACTTCTAAAAGTTTCTTTTTCGCTTTTATCGTTTTTTTTTCGAGTTCTTTAAAAATGGGTTCAAAGAAAGAAGGTCGTTTTCGGGGAGACCCAAAAGGTAGCTCTGCTTCTCTTCCCCAAACTGTTAAAAAACAAAAGTTATCTTTTTTCTCTGTTTTTTGCCTTTGCTGATCTCCATAATTAAATCGTACCTTAGATCTTTGCCAAGGTTTCAGACAAAAAGGAAATAGAATCTTTATTTGAATACCATCTCTTAACCAATTTTGGGGAAATTCCGTTTCTGATAATTGAACACCATTATAAGTACATTTAACATGCATTTCTCCATTCCATTCCTTCCAATCCTCGTACCATTCGGGGAATTGAAACAATAACATACGACTAATATTTTTAGCTATTATTAATACGGGAAATAGAACATATTTTCTAAGAAAAGATTGAGTTACTAATATTAAACCTCTTATTGCTTGAGTAAATAGAAAGCTATCCCAAGCCTCTGATATTGCTATTCGTTCATTTTCCTCTTCTTTCTCTTTGTTTGTTTTCTCATTTTCTTTTGTATGTTCTTGCTCAAAATAATAAATTTGAGATTCTGAGGTTCTTCCTAACCAATTCCTAATTTTAAATATATCAAAAAACGAAAAAAAAAATGTTTTGTCTATGCGATCCAAAAAAAGTGGAGAATGCGCATTTGCTTGAAATATTTTCAAGATAATTGTTTTACGTCTTTGAGCACGCATAGATCCTTTGATTATACCACGGCGAAAATCCGATTGTTGTGAGTAACGTATCAAAGCCACCTCGTCTTCTTCATCACTGGTATTACTAGTAGTATTATTAGTAGCACTCGAATTAGTACTCTGATCGTTATCAGTATAAATTATTATGCGTTTCCCTTTTCTTGACCGAATTTCAGGATCTTCCGTCGATTCTTCTTCATCTTCTTCTTCCAAATCATCTGTTAATTTGTATGACCATCTAGAGACCTTTTTACTAATTTCTTCCATTCCAATAGAATTTTTTCTAATTTTTATTAGATCATTTGGATCAGTTGTAATTATATCGAATAAAAATTTCAAAGATTTTATTTGACTTTCTGAATCTATTCCTTGCACACGTTCAAAATAAAATTTTTCAATTGAGGTTAAGGAATTCTCAATAGGATTCGATAAAAATTTCTCATCAGAATAAAACCTATTCTTTTTATGTTCAAATGTTTGAGAATTTTTAGGAAATAGACCATGAATTTTATTTATCCACAATATTTCTAAGGAATCCACTCTTGAAGTTATTAAATCAGTCATGATTTCATCTGAATCCACATTTTTTATTGTTCCGCGATAAGGTCCATTCAAAAAAGGATCATACATTTTGGGTAAATATTCTTGTTCATGCTCATCATCACATAATCTGGTTCTTTTTTCTAGTATATTTAAAGCAAAAGATCCTTTCTCTTTTTCTAAATTTTGTATTCTACTTACAAATTCGTTCCTTAAGTTGTATTTTTTTTGTTCATTATTATAAATCCAATAATTATATAGGTCTTCGTGGTATAGTTTTTCTGTCGTGTAGAAAGAAATTTTTCGCTCTATCATTTCTGAAAAGGTTGATAAACTTGGCGGATATGTAAAAGAGATTAGATTTTTTCCTTTATTTGGGCATATATAAAAAAAATATTGTGCCATTTCATTTCGTATAGCATTTTCAAACCTATCATTTTTTAAATATCTCAATGGGCGGTTCCATCGTTTATAATCGAAAAGAAAAGTTACAATAGGTTTTTCAAACCAAAAATAAGTTTTCTCTTCTTTAAGTTTTCCCAATTCCCAATTATCTTGATGGATATCAAGATAAGAATCTTCGTAAACCGGGCTATCTTTGTCTTCTTTAGTGGATCCCTCTTGTTCCTGTTTCGTCTTCTTCGTTTCGTAAGTTGTTTCTACATCGCTTTCTTCCCTTTCTGAGGTTTCTTTCAGTTTCTTAGTACCAATAGGCGATGGCATTCTGCCTAAATAGTAGACACAGGTGATAAATAAGAGAATACTAAAGATTCTAGCCATAGAATTTCTCAATTCTGACACAAGGTACTTATTAGATCGAATCAAATGATTTTGCCGTATCCAGAATAATACCAATCCAACCCATTTCATGAATAAAATGTGACCAATTAACCAACCAACAAAACTACTTGTTACAAATAACATCTTGTTGTTGCATCGAAACATATAAATGTTGACTAATCTGGCTAACGTTGAACTTGGTAAAATGAAATGGTTGAATAATTGAAAAATGAGATTATTCAGGAATACACATTGAATGCTGAGATTACGCATGGAATTTCTGGTAGTAGATCCATAATCAAAAAAGTTTTTGTGATTGTTCCAGAAGAAATGAAACAAAAGAT